AAGCATATACATATAGTATACCAACGAAACACCTTATTCCCCCTATGAGGAAGAAAAAAAATTGAAGAACCCGCGAATATCGGCAAAACAACAAGTATTGTTAACCAAGGAAAATAACTCGTGATAAAGACAAGATACGCTTTGACCAGAAAAGCCCGCGCTCGGAATAATAATAATATATTTTATCGAGTACGGGCTTTTGTCGGTAAAGAGGAATCAAACGATTCAAGTGGAGTTTTTTGTAACGTATCAATCAATAAGATAGACCCATGCTGCGAGTTGTTTCATGCCATAAATAAACACGGATACTCAAAAAATCCGTTGGGCAAGCGGATTCACATCTCTTACAACCTACACAATCCTCGGTTCTTGGCGCAGAAGCAATCTGCTTAGCTTTACATCCGTCCCAAGGTATCATTTCCAATACATCCGTGGGGCAGGCTCGTACACATTGAGTACACCCTATACATGTATCATAAATTTTTACTGAATGTGACATTGAATCTATAAATTCCAGTTTTGAACATAAAAAATTTTCGATCTGGTATGGTAAAATCGGTAGTAAATGAATTATATGTTTATATTGTAGACACCAGACGAATCAATGATTTATCAATTTTTTTTTTTTAAGAATCAATATATTTCTAAATCTGTTCATGATAAAGTGCCAAGAGACTTTGATTTCTGTTTCAACAACCACAGTCATACAATACAAACAAGTAGCACATGCGAATTAAAATTGGTCAACAAACAATACAATATCTAATCTAATATTAATGTAATTCTAAATCTAATCTAATATTAATGTAATTCTAATTCTATTCTAATTCTAATAAATAAATTAAAAAATTCTATAATATTATTTATATAATGAATGATTACGACTAATTTAATTATTCAACAAATTCGATTGATTGATACGAGTTGATTTTTTGTTATGATGGATCGACGAAACAATAGCTAGCCCAATAGCTGCTTCAGCAGCTGCAATAGCTATGACAAAGATTGAGAAAATGTCTCCTTTTAATTGGCGACTATCAAATAAATCAGAAAATGTTACGAGATTGATATTAACCGAATTTAGTATAAGCTCAAGACACATAAGTGCTCTAACCATGTTTCGACTTGTGATTAATCCATAGATACCGATAGAAAATAAATAAACACTCAAAAAAAGTACATGCTCGAACATCATTGACTAACTCCTCATCAATATCAACCTCGATTCATTTCAATATGAACAACAATTCAACTGATTCGATTGACTAGAATAGAACAATTACAGAACAAAAGAAGGTATTGGCAATAGATTTAACTAAAAACCTTAAACCTTTTCATTTTTTTTATTTGATTTCAAATTTATAATTCTAAAAATTTTTTGAATTCTAAGTATTTATTATTGACGAGCCATAGTAATTGCACCTATTAAAGAAACTAAAAGAATTATAGAAATGAGTTCAAATGGAAGATAAAAATCTGTTGATAAATGAATTCCAATTTGTTGAACGTTACTTATTAGGTCCTGTTCTAGAATCTGGTTTGATCTTGTAGTCCAAAGAATTCCGTACCATGACGTATCTGGGATAGTAGTAATTAGTGAAAAAAGAATACTTGTACAAACCAGTGAAGTAACCCCATCTCCAACGGTCCAAAGTCGGGAATCGTTGGAATATTCTGAACCATTCATGAACATTACAGCAAATATGATTAAGACATTAATGGCTCCTACATAAATAAGAAGTTGTGCAGCAGCTACAAAATAGGAATTCGATAGAATATAGAATAAGGATATACAAACAAGAACCAATCCCAATGAAAAGGCAGAATAAATTGGATTGGTAAATAATACTACTCCCAGGCCCCCCAATATAAGAACTGATCCCAGAAATACTACAAGAATATTATGTATTGGTCCAGGTAAATCCATTATGTATAAAATAAGAGATAAATAAGTCGAAAGATTTCATGACCTTACTGAATAGTCCAGGAAGGGAAAATTACTCTATTTTTTTCTTGTATATGATACGTTCCTAAATTAAATCTTAATCTTAATGTAGTATAGATTAATGTAGATATAGATAAAGTTATTGGACCAACTCCTCTTTTTCATTTTTATTTTATTCGGAAGAAAAGAGGAGTTGGAATTTTATATTTCGAAATCATCGCGAAAAATATATTCTAAGTTTAAATAAACCAGTGATTCTCAACAATCAATAGTTATTGGTTATTACTTTTAGTTACACTGACTAACCAAAATAAAAGAAGCTTGGATCCTTTCTATCAAAATATCAAAATAAAATCTTAGTAATTGGTAATTGTTCTTGAATCAAGGGATTTACCCTTGTCTATTTTGATTTGAGTCGAATTCATAACTGTTTGAATTGTGTAGTCTCCAATTACTGACATTGGTAACCGACCCAAAGCAATTTGATTATAATTCAATTCGTGACGATCATAAGTAGAAAGTTCATATTCTTCAGTCATTGATAAACAGTTTGTGGGACAATATTCGACACAGTTACCACAAAATATACAGACACCAAAATCAATACTATAGTTAAGCAATTGTTTTTTTTTAATATCTCTTTCAAATCTCCAATCAACAACGGGTAGATCTATGGGGCATACACGAATACATACTTCACAAGCAATACATTTATCAAATTCAAAGTGGATTCGACCACGGAAACGCTCTGATGTGATCGATTTTTCATAAGGATACTGAATAGTTACAGGTAAACGATTTGTGTGGGATAAGGTAATTATGAAACTTTGACCAATGTACCTTGCGGCTCGTATTGTTTGTTGACCATAATTCATGAACCCAGTCACCATAGGAAACATATTGTAGATATCCACGAATAGGTTGATGTTTCTTTCTCTTGTTTAAGAGAGGTTATGAGTCTAGAATATCGTTATCGTATTCTGTTATTTATAGTGAAACAAGTTGGGAAGAAGTTGTCAATAATAGATTACCTAGAGAAATAGGTAAAAGAAATTTCCATCCAAGATTTAATAGCTGGTCCATTCTCATCCTGGGTAAAGTCCATCTTGTTGTGATAGATATGAAGAGAAACAAATAAGCCTTAGCTAATGTAATAAAGATACCAATTGTCATTCCAAAGACTCCAGCAATTTTATTTATTCCGAAAAGTTCAGGAATAGATATGTATGGAATAGATAAATTCCACCCACCTAAATAAAGAACTGTTACAAATAATGAAGAAACTAAGAGATTTAGGTAAGAAGCAACGTAAAATAAACCGTATTTGATGCCGGAATATTCGGTTTGATAACCCGCTACTAATTCCTCCTCTGCTTCTGGTAAATCAAAGGGTAATCTCTCACATTCTGCTAGAGAAGAAATTAGAAAAACTATAAACCCTATAGGTTGACGCCACACATTCCATCCCCAAAAACCATATTTTGACTGTGCCTCAACTATATCAACTGTACTTGAACTGTTCGATAATCATAGTCGATGATAACATCACTGCTCCCACCGCTATTCCAAAACCGTACATGAGACCTCAGCTTCATACGGCTCCTCTATGGCCACACACAAATAAATGTAAGGACTGGTTCGGTATTATCGGTATCTTTGGAGGGTAGATAGAATAAAAATACCTCAGAGAGTCCTAAAAATTAGACCAATGAAATTCCGTCTGCTAGAATAACAAAAAGGGCGCTTCCGAATTGATCTCATCCCTTATACTTAAAAGTAATCTTTCTTCGGTAATAACTTAATCTTTCAATAAAATACTCGTTATATCAATAGATAGAAAGAATTAGACACTAGTTAATGAATCATAAATAATAAAAATTCCATATGTATGGGTATAGTATAGATGGAGGAAAAAAAAATGAATAAAGATCTTTTTTTTCAATTCTATTATTGCGTTCTATTTCTTTTATTCCTGTTCTTCTTTCTCATAAGAGGGTACTCTAAAAAAAAATAAAGGATTAATTCGTTCTTGATAGTTATTTCTTTAATCAGTAAATGGGAGCATACTCTAGATCGGAATCGTGGGGAAGGACTGCTTGATCGTTTCTACCAACTTAAAGCCCCTATTATGTTATGATTCGTTTTATGCGGAAATACCTCTTTTTGATACCTTACATTATCTCTATTACTAATCCTTTGTGTACCTTGGTGTTCCTAACCGTCCACTGATTTTTGGATCCCCAGTATGGTAATACATACAAGACAGTAGTAGAAACTCCATACAGTTGATCTTTTGCACCCGCTTCAAGATATGATGACTAATCAAAGAGTCTCAATCTTGGGATAAAGAGTTTATACTGCTTATGTTTACTTCTACTTTTATTCTTGTATATAGGGAATGAGATTTTATCTTCTTACTACACATTGATAAGCTGTTTTGTTTCACTCATATAACTATCTGGTTTAACTGATCGACCTTAATGAATGATGAATAAAAAAAAATGAAAATATCTATATCTATCCAATACATTCACCCCCCTTCCTTTATTTCATTTCGAAGAAAGAGGTCAAAGTTCATGTTCTAACGAATCACACGTAGAGATATTGATAACACGCATAGAGTTAATGGTATTTCATAACTAATAGATTGAGCAGCAGCTCGTAGACCACCTGAAAAGGAATATTTATTATTCGATCCATATCCTGATATAAGAAGCCCAATCGGAGCAATACTTGAAATGGAGATCCATAAAGAAACACCTATACTGAGATCAGCTAAAACAAGTCGATACCCAAAAGGAATTACTAAATAACTTAGTAGAATTGATATGACCGCTATAGACGGCCCGATACTAAACAAACGAATATCTCCTCTAGATGGGAGGAGGTCCTCTTTAAAAAGTAATTTTGTCCCGTCTGCTAGAGCTTGAAGAATTCCCAACGGGCCGGCATATTCAGGTCCAATACGTTGTTGTATCGCTGCAGATATTTCTCTTTCTAACCATACAATTACCAGTACCCCTATTGTGATTCCCAATATAAGGGTCAAAGCAGGGATAAACATCCAGATGAGTCCATAGACTTCTTTTAAGAATTCTGATTTAGAAAAAGAATTGATAGTTTGTACTTCTGTTGCGCCAATTATCATTTCAACGATCAACTTCTCCCATAATGATATCTATACTACCTAGTATTGTCATGATATCAGCCAATTTCATTCTTTTAATTAGTTGAGGAAGAATTTGCAAATTGATGAAACCGGGCGGGCGAATTTTCCATCTCCAGGGGAAAACACTATTATCTCCTATTAAATAAATTCCTAATTCCCCTTTTGGGGCTTCTACTCTTACATAAAGTTCTTGTTTCGACAATTCAAAATTAGGCGAAGGTTTTTTACTAATGAATCTATATTCAAAATCATTCCATTCGGGATTCTTTGCTCTATCTAAGCGCCGAATTTCTAAATTCTCATAGGGTCCTCCGGGAATTCCTTCTAGAGCCTGTTGAATAATTTTTATGGATTCCCTCATTTCGCCCATTCGTACTAAATAACGAGCTAGTGAATCTCCTTCTTTTTGCCATTGGACTTCCCAATCGAATTCATTGTAACATTCATAATGATCAATTTTACGAAGATCCCATTGTATCCCAGAAGCTCGTAACATTGGTCCTGATAAGCCCCAATTTATTGCCTCTTCTCCACTAATAATGCCCACTCCTTCAACTCGTTCCAAAAAAATAGGATTCCGCGTAATAAGTTTTTGATATTCAACAACACCCGTTAAAGAATAATCGCAGAAATCCAAACATTTATCTATCCAGCCATGAGGTAGATCAGCAGCTACTCCTCCGATGCGGAAATAATTATGCATCATTCGCATACCTGTGGCAGCTTCGAATAGATCATATAGCAATTCTCTCTCTCTAAAAATATAGAAAAAGGGAGTCTGTGCCCCGATATCCGCCATAAAAGGTCCAAGCCATAACAAATGAGAAGCTATACGACTCAGCTCTAGCATAATTACTCTAATATAGCTGGCCCTTTGAGGTACTTGAACATTTCCCAATTGTTCTGGTGCATTTACCGTTATTGCTTCTGTGAACATAGTAGCTAAATAATCCCAACGTGTTACATAAGGAAGATATTGTATAATTGTTCGGTTTTCTGCTATTTTTTCCATCCCTCTGTGTAAATAGCCCAATACGGGTTCACAGTCAATAACATCCTCACCATCGAGAGTAACGATCAACCTAAGAACACCATGCATTGATGGGTGATGAGGGCCCATATTGACTATCATGAGATCTTTTCTTCTAGTCGGTACAGTCATATCTTTTCTTCCCTAATTCATTATTCCATGAATTTCTCAAAACGAGGTTTATCAAAATGAAAAATCTAATAACTAATAACAAAAAAATTCAAACGAATCCTCAAATTAGCGAGTTTTTGGCTCTCGAATATCCAACTGACTAATTAATTTCTTATAACGTACTCTATTTTTCTTTGACAAGTAAGCCAACAGCCGTTGACGTTTTCCCAGAATTTTTCGTAGACCTCTTTGCGATAAAAAATCTTTTTTGTGCAATTCCAAATGCGAAGTAAGTCTCCGTATTTTATTGGTGAAACTGAATACTTGAAATTCAACAGACCCTTTGTTTTCTTCTTTTTCTTCTTGTGGAATAATTGAAATGAATGAATTTTTGACCATAAAAAAATTCTTCTATCTTTTTTCTTTTTTATGGATTTTACCGATCAGGAAAAATAATAATTATTATTATATTATGATTATGTCAGTCATTTTAATCTGGTATAAACAAAAGTTTAGATTTATTCATATACTACTTTTTTTATTCTATCCAAATCCAATTTTCTTTTTGAAAGAAAAATTGGATTTGGATAGAATAAAATATAATACATTTCCACATTCACTAAAGAGAATGATTTTTTTGTACCTAAAAAGATTCTGTTAATTTATTATTCCTAGATCCAATTGAATTGATATGCCATTAAATCAGTATCATGTACTAAAATGTAACACAACGTATGCGTACGTACATCTTTCGCCATATATCGAATATGGCATGCGATATATAGGAAATATACTATTAACTGATTCTGAATCGTGGATACATATGTATCCTTGACATACTGAAACGACTGCCGTTATTGGTATCAAACCAATAGCGATTCATACAAGCTAAATCTTCTAATCGGTAATTGGGCCAAAGAAACAATTTGAATTTAATAAAGCTGTTTGCATCTGTATTAAGATGCTTGTCCTCATTCAAAAATTGCCCACAGTTTCTTATTTTGTTTTCGTTGCAAAATACTGGATTTTTATCCACACCATCCCAATTCCAGGAATTGAAACAAATTAGAATTCTCAATTCTCTACGACGTCTATGAGATAGAATATTTTCGGGAACTATGAATTTTCTATTAGTTTTAATTTGGTCTTTACCCTTATCAACCAATGAAATACTTATGGTTTGATAGATAATAAATTGTCCATCCCCTTTTATAGATAGACGAATCGGTTCGATAATTAATATTCCTTTTTTTATCAATTCTGTAAGAGATAGATCCTTCTGAATAAGCATTACATCCAGACACATCTCTCCTCTTTGAATCGAGGATATAGCAATTTCCTTTGGATTTGTCAATCTAAGTAGGAGACAATATACCTTGATATTATTGATCATTCTTTGACTCAAGGGGTCATCCCATCTTAATTGAAAAAGGAAATATTTTTTCAGGAATAAATCCAGTTCTGCTTCCTTGTTGCTCTTGGATTTTTTTTTTTTTCTACGTTTTTTAATGTCTGATCCCGCGTAATCCTCTTCAACATCTTTTTTTTTGTTTTGTTTTCGTAGATCTGATCCAAGATCTTCTTGGCACTGTTGTTCGTTTTTTTCTTGGTTGGAATTTTCTAAATCAAGATATTCTTTTTGAGTAGATAATATAGGAGGATTTTTTTTTTTATTTACGTTGATGTTTTTATTTTGACAAATATTTTCATTTCTATGAAAATCTAAAAGAAGAAATTTGATTGGTATAATCCATGGTTTAATCTTATATGTATCAAAAAGTAGCACAAATTCTGGGAAGAACCAAGATTCTAGTTTTGATATGGTACGATTACGATATAACCTTTCTTGATTCATTCCCATCCAATCAAAAAAGTTTTTTTTTTTATTGGATGGGTTGATTTCTTGATGAATCGAAATATCTTTTTTTTTCATTTTTTTTTGATACTTATTAGTTTTAGTCTTAGTATTTTTATTAATCTTGGTACCGATATGCGCATTGGTCCAAGTCTCAATATCGATATTTTTTCTAAGACTAAAATGGAGAATTCCACAATCAAAATATTTTCTATCCAGATTTTTATTCGTATCAATAATATATCTTTCTTCCAGATAATCACTAATAGCTGTACTTACCAATACATAAAATGAGTCGGGTTTCAGTGTATTGAAATTATATGGATATGGAATATCTCGGTTCTCGTTTACTTGTAATGTTGATCCATAAATATATGAGTTTTTCTTATCCCCATAATTTATATATTTATGCGATAAAAGATCATATCTGTAGTGTTTTTTAAAAAATATTTCTTTTTGATTTGTCATCAATGAATCCATTGCATAATAATCTTCTTTCACGTAATGAATTAATTGGTCTTTTTCGTTTTTATATGAATTCAATTTAATTGAATCTTTATTTTGAATCATACGACGTTGATTGATTCTATTTCGCCATTTTTTCGGTACTAATCGAGACCATTTTATCTGGGATAAATTGTATTGATAATAACCCTTTAACCAGTTTTTCCATTCATTCATTCCAGACTTTTTAATTTTATTATGCCTTGATTTGTAATCAAATATTCCTCGTGTTATACAATAATCCTTGATTTTATCCCTAAGATAATGATGGGTCCCGTGATCTTGAAGTACAGATCTCAAGTGATACTTGTTATTGTTAAGTGATTGGGTTTGTGATAATTTGTAAAATACATATGCTTGTGACAAGGAAGATAAGTCACTATAACTATTTAAATTATTATTACTAATATTAGTATTTGAAAACGACTTTTTTATAGTCGAAATAAAGTTCATTGTATTTTGATTTGTTTCATCAATTCCTTCTTGATTTGTTTCATTGTTGTAAGTGGATTTATTGATAATTTTTTTTGTTGATTCAAAAAAAAGTTGTGCATTGATTCTGGGAATGTTAATGGTACATAGCAAGATATCCATGTATATTTTTTCAATGAAAGATTTCATAAAATAATGCGATTTACGTATTAATCGGATATTGTTTCTTTTGAATATATGCCAACTATATTGCCGTGATTCCGATCTTTTATTATCATAAGTTAAAACTATTTTTTTCTTGTCTTTTGTGATTTGTTCTATTTGATTCCTGGTTGTGATTATCCTATTAGAAAGATCTTTCTTTTTTTTTTCTATGAGTGAATAATTTGTCCAATTCATACATCGAATTGGAACGGTCGATTCATGGTTAATTTTATTATTGATTTTGGAATCTTTTCCATTTTCATTCGGTTCATATACTTTCACCTTCTTCAATTCAAATAATAAAATTTGGTTTACTTTTTCAAGTTCTTTCATTATTCGTTTTATAACTAGAACTATTTTGATGACCCATCCTTTTTTTTTTTCTTTTGAAGTTTGTAGAGACCGTTTTCCTCTTTCTTTTAAGACTCTTAGAACGAGAAAAAATTTATTTTTAACCTTTCTAATTTTTATTTCGAGTTCTTTATAAATGGGTTCAAAAAAAGAAGGTCGTTTTCGGGGAGAACCAAAGGGAAGTTCCGCTTCCATTCCCCATACTGTTAAAAAACAAAAATTGTCTTTTTTTTCTTTTTTTTTCTTTTTTTTCGTTGAATCCATATGATGAGATCGTACCTTGGATCTTCGCCAAGGTTTCAGACAAAAAGGAAATAGAATCTTTATCTGAATTCCGTCTGTTAACCAATCTTTGGGAAATTCTGTTTCTGATAATTGAACACCATTATAGGTGCACTT